TCGAGATCAAATAGAATATATTTCTTTCGAGACCTCGTGAGCCACTTATTTCTCCGAAACAAGAGATCAAAGTGATTTTCCTCCTTTTTCCCAATAAGTCGACGGCGTTACACCATTGGGATACTTCGAATAAACTAGAGTACATATAGGATACACCGGTGCTCAAACCTTTTCTCAAGATATCTTCCAAACTGTTGGGGTCGTTGCTCCGTATGTTGTTCCCCCGGTGTGAAACCAGTTGGTTCCGTAGTTTTAGAATTCTACTGATCCCAAGTACTCCATCTCCATCATTGCATATGGGAATATAGAAAGTCAAGAAGAAAAGGCATGACCAGAAGAATTGTGTGAAATAAGTCAATTTATCCAGTTGAGGCATTCTTGATTGAGAAAAAATGATTCCCTCCAGACAGAAAGAGACTCCTTCCTGTACGAGTAGTGAAGAACTATAGGGAGCAGTGGTTGGTTGTTGACCAACGGAAAGCATGGGAGAAATAAAGATGCACAAACGAAAGAAAAAGGGCGACTTCATAAAAAGCAAGAAAAGCGCCCAGCAAACCGGTATCTCGCCCAAAAAGCAGAGCAGACCCCTACTTAAGTAAGTGTGAGAGGAAGGCCTGAAGTTAGGAAGACCTCCTCTTCTTAGTGTGGGAAGAAGTTCCTCGATTTCCAGCTCCCTTTCACCTCACCGCTTCGCTCCTGTCACGCAGTAGCCCGAAGAGGGGATAGATGGATGAATGGAAAGACTAGTTATTGCCCTCAGCCTCAGCGTATTATATTAAGTAAATCTAGGTCTTGTCTGTAAGGAAGATACCTGAGGAGGCGAGTGAGCGATCAAGCGGAAAAGGACTAAGAAAAGCAGGCAAAAGGCTAGAAGATCAAGGCGCTGTGAAATAAGCGATTGTTGAAGCAGTTGCCTTTGGTTCTACCGTCTTTAATAAAGAAGAAGATCCCACGTGCTATCCTCCAGTCTTCTTAATCTTTGTTCTCGGACCCGATGTGATAGAATTTGCCGCTATTGAATCAGCAACTTTTGAATCAAAGCAATAGGCCCCAAATCTAGACATAGTGGGAATACCCGGTTTAAAGAGAAGGAGGTTTGGCATTAAATCAGAATAAGCTGTTAATGAATTTCCTGAAGCAATATCCTGATTAGGCACCTCTTAAGGAAGTTAGTGAGTGACCTAGTAGTCGTAGGGCATGGGCGGGATAAGAAGAAGTTAGGGGGAATACCGTAGCTCAGTTCAGTACTGCTTTACTAAAGCTTTTTCCCGTGGCGAAATTTGTTACAGAGACAGGGGCTGGATCATACCAGCAGCAGCATAGCATAGATCTCAATCGTTGAGAAGACCCCGCAATCCCACCGGCGCGGGAGACAGGGATAAAGATCTTAATGTTTGGTGCCGCGAAACCTTTGATAGAAATGGGTGGATGAACAAATTTCTTTCTCTGACCCCTGGTTGAGCACAGGTCGAGTCAATATTGAATATTACCAACTCCCTTCCAAGTGAGTGAGGTAAGCCCTTCTTCTCAACGTAGATCGGTTCTTAGTTCCTATCCTATTAGCTATTAGCTCGTAGCTCTCTTCTTGTAACTAGGTAGCTAGGCATTTGTTCCTATCCGACTAGTAGGAATGACAAGAACAAGAACTACTAGCTACCCAGCTCTTGGCTTGGTAATGCACTCGGGCATAGATCCATTTTTGTACTAATACAAATGCGCACTATCAGGAGCATCTTCCTGCGAGTCTGCCTAGCTATTAGGAAGTAGGGTCCTAGAAACCCGGATATACCCATCTTAGTAACGAGGGTAAGTACCTATGATTCACTATTTCCCTCGGGGTTCTGTCTTCTTAAGTAGCTTTCCTGTAGGGTTGGCCTAGGGATCCGGTTTTTGGATGGGAATAAGCGGCCTACCTTATCCTTATAGCTTAAGGGGACACAATACCCACTCGATTGGACAAAACAAAACAAGACCTGGGTTGACATCCACGAGGCAATTCAAGTAAACAACAGGGTTGACCACTCGGGGATAGACTTGGTTCCTCAGTGACTCAGAAATGCACCACCTCTGAGCTCCGCTTGGATGCGCTGACCCTTCTCTTACAATACTGGGATTTCCGCTTTTGCTCTTGCATTCCATAATGGGAAGAACCTCTTCGTCTATTCTCTTCGGGGGATAGCAGCAATCTGCAGGTTCGAGAGACCTGTGGAAGAGGAAGAGAAGCACGACTCTCTTATACAATAAGTAGGGAACAGAGCTGCACCCTAGGAAATAATATGCTCGACCAAAGGGAGAGGGCGGACTGACTCAAAGAAACGAAAGAGAAGTATGAAAAGATAGAAAGAGATTCCTCGACAAAGAAGTTCTTATTCGAAAGTCCCAGACTTGCCTACTTACTTCTGTCAATCAGTCAGACATGCCATGTTTAGGCTAATTGCCCTATAGATCAACAACTATGAATAGAATAGTGTCTGAGCTAATAATCGAATTGGCTTAAATAGTCATGATCTTGCCACTATGTCAGTTGGATTCGTGAAAACAGAACATCTTCTTCTTTTACCAGTTACCCGCTTTTGTCAAAAAAGTCCTAAGACCGGTAATGCTGCATCTAGAGAGATAAGCGGAGTAAGGGCCTAAAGACTGTTTGTTACCAATAGCAATAGTCAGTTTTAAAGAAAGAAGTTCCTTAACACAACTCACTCATATCATTCTGCCTTAGGTCAAGGCTCCATTTCTCTGGAAATGGAATTCACTTATTCTCGGGTAAACAATGTACGACTTCTAGCTTCAAAAAGTTCTATAACATCTCTTCACATATAAAGGATGATGATGAGGCCTGGAATTCTGTTCACTGCTTGAGTTGTGATTGAGAGAGTTCCTTATAAAATGAAGACCACAGGGGGTTTTTCACTTTTCCAGGGGTGGAAATGGAAACTGAGTTAGACAAACTCTTTTTTCCTCGTTATTTGAGTCGGAGCTCTGACCAGTGATTTCTCTCTCAACCTTGATATCGCCCGGCTCTATTCTATTCTATTCCGAAAGAGGGGATTCGTGCCTTTTCTATTCTCTTTCTGGGACGGGAAAAGAAATGCTAGAAGAGTTGGAGCCCCTATTCTTAAAGTAAGCTTTTTAGCTAAGCTCTTAGATAAGTGAGTTCTCCGGGCAAGGCTTTCTCCAGCCTATGAGAGGAGGAAAACGGATCCCAGACCTACCTACCGTTAGCTTTGCTAAAGCAAGACTCTCAGGTAAAGACAGGTGTCATATCGCAATCCTAAAGTTAGACCTCAAAGCTTGGTAGGCCGATCACATTTCCTCCACCAGGAATTAATCGGCCGATGATGTCTTACAAGTCTTTGTTCCACCCCACCCTAACCTATCTAAATCAAGAGCGCACTTCAAATTCCAGACTAAGATGTAGCTGCCTTAATTTGAATTAGACTTTGATTTCGGGGAAAAAACTGGCTAGAAAACTTCCTTGAAAGGGCGGGTCCTTACCCCCTTTCTTGCTAGTTTATATGGAATTTCGGGGCTAAATCCCGATACGAGAAAACTAGGCCTACTGGAAATGGCACTGAGACAGGCGCTTCTTCCGCGAGATTTATCCTTATAGAAAAAGAAAGGTCAAACCGTGATTGACGCTTAGCGTCCGAGGGTGGGCGAGGCATAAGCCTTTAAGCAGCTGCTCCTAAAATCCCCTTTAAAACTAGGGGGGACTCTTGCTCCTGTCACTGAGACTTGCTTTATCACAGGATTGAATCTGTCCGGACTTGATTTGATGATCTGCCCTTTGCATGGGGCACAGGCCTTAGGGACGTAGGAACTTTCTGGCTATGGAAATTTTCCTAACTTTATTAACGGGAACTGACTTGACTTGCTAGGGGTAGGGCTGAGGATCCAGCATCCCAACCAGAATTAGAAGGGCGCTCCAATTCGAAGCGTGGGCTACTAAGGAAGGCCCCTTCCCATATCGGGAAGAGTCTTCAATAGTGTTTTGGAATTTCTCGATATCATAGTCAAAATTATTCAGGTACTATAACGGATAGAGCTTTTTCTGCGGCATATTGAGAGCCATATAGTCTCCCGCCAATAAAAAAACCCCTTACATTATCAGGTAGGCCCAGGGTCTCTAACAGCGAATCGAATCAAAGCGTTCTCCAATAAAGACATCATGAGATGTAGCCTCAAAAGGTCATATATGACCTCAGTCTCTGGTCTCGATTGTGGGTATCCCTACGAATACTAAACGAAAGGAAGAAAAGCACTCCCTTATTGTACTGAAAGAAGGGGCTTTTCCCTAAATATCTTGGGAAGCGAAGAAAATGAGAAATGAAGCGAACTCGGACTCTTTTTACGTCCCCCCCGGAAGAGTTTACTGCTAGAAATCGAAGTGATTGAAAGAGATGAGATCCTTCTATCTATTCTATAAGCAAAATAGAAAGTAGTTACTTCTAGCTTCACGTAGGTCTATGAAGGTATCCCGCTTAGATTGAGAGTACGCCCCACCACGACCACGGATAAAGAAGCCGACTCCACCGTGCTATAGCTATATCGGGAATAGAGGAAAGATAAGATTAGGTCCGCCTTTGCTTACGGGGATGCCGTAGACTGAACACTTTCCAATACCAATAGAGATGAATAAAGAAAAGTACGTTTCTCCATCAGTTGAAAGCTCCCCCTTAGCTTACCAAGGCTTACGGCCTTATGCTAGTTCGCCTAGCGGTAAACCTTCTTTCTTCACCGGTTAGGATCGAGCCAATCATCACGGCTTTAGGGGAGCTGGTAATCCCTTTCCAGAGGATTTTCTTTGTTGCAAGTCTTCTTCGCAGGATTAGTTAGTATGTGGTGCTTATCACTAAGCACCCTCTCTCTGTACTGTTCGCCTATCGGCTCACCTCCATTCGTCCTCGGAGCTTAAGGAGAATAGCTCAAGCTATAAGATTCAGCTGCCCGATATTTGAAAAAAACTCCCAACCCCGGGAACGGGGAAGGTAAGTGGTACCGGCATACTTCTCCTCTGTCTTGCCCGTCTTTCTTTAATTGGATTGGGAGACCCGACTCCTTAGGATAGTCTGAGGTCATGAGTTGCGCCTAATCCACTAATCTAATAGGTAATCTTTTCCAGTAGGCATCAGTTATTGGTGCAGCTGAGCCAATAAGGACCCGCCCTCGGAAAAAAGAGCATTTCATGATTCTTGCCCCTTAGAGAATTACCCGTACCGTAGTTCTTTCTTCAAAAGAACTTCCGACAACACTGGTTACGCCTTTAAGCACTCCAACATCAAAATCGGTGGGATCACTAATCTTCGAATTTCCGGCTCACAAACAAAGCACCTACCTCGGGCCCAGGACTGTTCGCCGCTGCGCATCTTCGCCGACTACCTTTGATGGTTCGTGGTTGAACTAGGCAATAAGGGATTTGAACTAGAAATGATGAAATGAGAGTTGCATTTATGCTTGTTCGCCGCTAGTTGTTGTTCGTCTTCTTTAGAAAGCCATACACGACTTTCAACATCGTCAGTCACTGAAGCACTTTTCAAACTATATGAAACAGCCTCTCTATACTTGAGATTCAGAGTCGTTTGGGAAGAGTCCTTAAGCGGCGGCATAACATGCTTCGCATCTATGCTGTTTACTGATTATGGAGTATTCGGTTTGGGTCCGGCTCGCTTGGCACTAGACCGGGAAAAAAGTCCTCTAATTCTTATAGTCTCGAGTCAACGTGTCAGCCATTCTTTTCTCCGAAATCCTTTCTTCGAAATCCTTCTTTCCCCTCGTATTTATCAGGGGCGGGGAAGACAACTCTATCAATAACAAGAAAAAAGTAGCAATTCAGTTGAAAGTGGTAAACGACTGATTCCTCTCTCGTTGTCTTGGAGGAGGTTCCTCTCTTGTTTCAGTGCCAGGGCTATGATTTTCTCGCTATTGAGACACTTACTTCATTTTAGGCGGAGAAGGGGAGGTAAGGAGGAATCAACGTTATCCACGATATTAAGGTAAGGTTTTGACTAAGGCTGGATATCCATATACGAGCTCGTAGCAAGGCTTTTTCCTTGTAACCTTCGTGCTGTCCCTTCGAAGCTCTATAGAGATATGGATCTCTTCTTGAATGAAAGCACCCTTTCTTTAGGAGCGGAGTCCCACGAAGCGGAGAAGTCAAGTCGCCTCTAAAGCCCCTCCTTTTGGTATAGCGGAACGAACTACTTGACTTTGTCCTCTTCGCCTTACTTACTCCTTCGTCCTCTGAGCCTATCGGCATCTTATTCGCCTATCGGCTCACCCCCGGGCTATTCGTCGCGTTGACTACTACCTTTTTGACATGTTCTTCGTCGCGTAGCACAGTAGATTGGTTTTGGAACAATACCGAGAAAATCATTGAAAATGCCCTATTATCAACACTAATGTGAAATACACAACCTTGACTTCGACCCTTCGCCTATCGGTGAAATAAATAGGGTTTGCTTTACTATCGCAACCAGAGAGAGAGAGGCCTAATGCTCATCAGGTCTTCAACCTTGACAAGAAAGAGCTTATAGGTGTTCAATAGTCGCGAACAGGAACCTAATAAGTCCTTGTATAGGGTGGGCCTGGGCCATAATGGAAGTATAGCGGGGCTTTAGAGGTGAGCCGATAGGCGAACAAGCGTGGCTGTAAAGCGAAGTGGCTGTTTCATTTAATAGTTCATCTTGACTTGAGTGAAGCGATCGAAGTCCTTAGATGATACTTGACACAGCGGGCATAAGTCAAGAATGGAGCTCCTGTTCGAAGCGTACTTGTTCGCCGCACGCCATTTTGGAGAAATCGAGACTGGGGGGAAAGAGCAACCAACTCCTAGGATATGTCTCGAATGCTTTTCTTTCGCCATCTCCAAGTATACCAACAGACATAACTGAAACAAGAAGAAGATGTAAGCGACGAAGAGGACGGATTCCGCTGCTATTGCTATTTCACCGATAGGCGAACAAGCAAAGAAGGCCGTAAGGGGACGAAGTCGGTGAGCTGATAAGCGAACAGTCCGGGAGGTGAGCCGCGATAGCTATGGAATAGCCGTAGGGCACGAAAGTGGGTGACTTTACTAGGTATCTTTTCTGGGTATACAAAGTATAGGTATAGCAGGCGAACTAGCGTGGCCGATACGCTGCGAAGCAGGTGTATTAGTAGTAGGATAGGCGAACAGTCGGAAATAGCTTTAAGGTCCGTAAGGAGCAGGGGTACTTCACTGGGCTTTTAGGGAAATAGGGCGAATAGTCCGGGAGTTAAGCGAAGAGGCGGAGCGCTGATAATAAGTCTTTCTCTCAGGAGTGGCTTGCTTTGGCGCATTTCATGTAACAGGGCGGGTAGAAAGTTATGGTACAAAGTGCGTGAACCAGACATACAGATGAAGAAAAGAAGATCATATATGATATTACTTACCCAAAAACGAAAAGAAAGGAGAAAGGCACGGGATAATCCCCAGTAATGTAAGTAACTAAAGACCCTATCGGTTCATGTGAATAGAAGGATTGAGCATTTTCTCCATCTCCATGGACTTTGTAAAAACCTGATCCTCTCATTCAACTTCCAAGTCAAGGGCTATCGCTCAAAGGGGCACACAAGGAGAAGTACGAGAAATGAAAGAAAGGTGCTTCATGTAAAGTGAGATGAGAAAAGGCCCTGCGGGATCAAACTATGTTCTCCTTCGCCGCTACGCTACTACACTTCCTCTCATCTAACTAGGCGAACGGGGCAGGCGCACATCGAGCTGTACAGAGGTTGCGAGCCGGGCAGACTTGCCGAACTGGAAGGCTGGACCGTAAGGGTAGAGCTGATCCCACAAATTATGCTAAACCATCCCGTTCCTTTCTTTGCAGGGTCATGGTTGGGGTTTTCAATGATATACCTTCAGCTGCTGAGAAGTTTGGTGGTTCGGCTCCTTCACTAAACAGATGTAGCATGTTCAACAATATGATGAATGCTTGTGGCCTCATGGACCTGGGATTCCAAGGTCCTTTATTCACTTGGAGCAACAAGAGAAAGGGTCTTGCTAAAGTCCAAGAACGACTAGATAGAGTTCTAGCAAACTCACAGTGGCGCATGTTATTTCCAGAGGGTGAAGCACTTACCGAGTATTCACTCGGACCATTGTCCAATATTGCTTCAGCTTGAGGCAAGTCTGATGGTGGATCGTTCGAGAAGGCCATTGTAGTGCGCTTAAACGAGCGTTTGGGGGGTCCCACGATGAATCCTATGTCCGAGGCACTTCAAGGCACATTGTCAGCCCTAAGATTTTGGGCAGTGAGTTCCGATGAAGAGCCGTAAGTCGAAGAGTCTGAAAGAGATGAGCTTTATTCCCGCGTTAAGTACGGTTACCCTATTCCCACAGCTAATGGTAAGTTGTAGCTACACAGGAGTATATACACCCATAAGAGGTAGTTCAATCCTGGTGTTCATTCAATCCTCGAACACCTAGCTTTGTTAGCACAGCATCACTTCTTTCTATCTTTAGTACTTAAAAGCTGTTCTATGATACCTTATTATCACTGATAGGGGAGAAGCTTCTCGGTCCATCAACTGAAAGGAAGAATCACTCAAGTGAATTCTACTCATATAGAAGAGTAGAATCAAGTATAGATTGCATTCACTAGGGAGAGGAGCTTCGCAGCTCGACCGATAGGGAGAGGAGCTTCGCAGCTCGACCGATAGGGAGAGGAGCTTCGCAGCTCGACCGATAGGGAGAGGAGCTTCGCAGCTCGACCGATAGGGAGAGGAGCTTCGCAGCTCGACCGATAGGGAGAGGAAGCAGGTGATCCTTCGAAAGAGTAAGTACAACGAGGATGATCAAAATTGCAATTCGGAGAGAGGAAGATCGACTAGCCAACCAAAGTGGAGGACCTCCTTGAGATGGGGATCTCGTTTGACCACTTATAGGAATGTTATTCAATAGCGCACCAAATGCGTGCAATAAAGCTGTGCGCTAGGAAAGAAAGAGGAGCAGAGGGGGTTGATTCCCAATTAAAAAGCTGAAAAACACAGAAAGAAAAAAGAGGGTCTTGTCTTCAAAGGGGACCAGGTCAGTCATAGCTTCTTTGATCATGCCGGAATGAGGAAGAAAAGAATGCCGATCGTTAGCGAGAAGAAAAAACGAGAGCCTCCGCTCTCCCCACAATATCCTTAAGGACCTCTCTCGTCAGGTGGCTATCGGCCCTATCTATCAACAAATGATAATGATATAGGATTGGAATCAAAAAACTCTTCCTTCTCTATGTTGGAAGATTGTAATAATATTCAAATAGGAAGAGGGGGCGGAGCTTACTTAGCCTTCTCCCCTCTCACTTATGACTTCCCAATCTCCATTTCTCGTTTAAAAGCCGCTTCTTATTATACATCGTTTGCTCAATTCCATTTCCCTTTTTCGTTCTAAAGAGAAAGTGATTTGGCATACCCGCATGGATTAGATGGCCAGATAAAGCCTCCGTCCTGGGAAGTCTTTCGACCTCACTCAGCGGATGGGAAGCTTGAAAAAAGCGGATTAGAGCGCCTTCTTCCGTAATAAAGAAAAACGGCTGCTGCAACTACAGGTGAAAGTGGCACGGGTCTTGTATGATGGAGACAAAATTACCAGAATCAAAAGGTAGAAAGCTACGGTTTAGTAGTGAGGTGGGGAAGTTCTTCCATTCCCACGTAAGCTAATGAAGGACGAGTTTCACTATTGCTATTGATAGCTTGAGCCAAACAAAGGCAGTCCCTAGTGGAGTGAGGAAAGGAGCGTGGCTGCGGATCTAAACTCTCGTACTTTACTGGTTCGTCAGCTACTAGAATTGGCTATTGGACTCGAAATGCTTCGATTCGGTCCTGCAGTATTAGAACCAAGTGAATCAACCTTTTCTTTCATTCCGCCCTCATAGAATAGAAGAAAGTTTCACTTGAAGTGAAAGCGATGGGAGCTGTTCCAACTATCAAGTTGAGTTCGAACCTCTTATTCCTTTATTGACTGTATACTTAACTACCAATTCAATTCTAGTATAAAAGCTTCAAACTTCTATTATGAACCAGGCTACCTCTGACTCTACATCGATAGGTAGCGAATCCGCTGCTTCGGTCTAGTCCGTCGGAGTAGAGGAATTGGTCGACTTAGCGATCAAAGAATGTCGTTGTTACAGGGACGCGTCCCCACTAGAGATTCTAGAATGGACGATTGATAAGAAAAAGGAAGAGCAGCTTTTCCCCTCATAACTCAATTTGGAAGTCGGCCCAATGGAAGAACCACCATAAAATAAAGAAGGACACAGCGCAAAATTTCCATTAGTAGATATTCTTTCAGCTTGCTCATTCGGATTACCCCAAGAATTTTGGGTCAAATAGGGAAAGTTTTCTATCCTTGGTGGGTTCAATGACCCTAGCCGTCTATCCTAATAGTACACTAATGCCAGTTTGAGGCAAGCTTATCCCAATAAGAAGGGCATAGATCTTGGTTTTTCTTTTTGTTGGTACGCCGCTCCGTTCGCTATTGCCCTCTCGCGCGGTATGCCCACTCCTAAGATGAGGAGGTAGGTTCCAGCTCTAATATTCCATCAGGTCAGATCGGCTAATTCCAGTGTTCCCATGTGTGCGCCTGCCAGGCTATTGATACATATGCTGTCGGAGCAATCAACGGGTTTCATTCGTGTGTATGCTAAGTAAGGCACAAAGGTGAAATAAGTTGAATTGAACCTTCATTCTCTCTTTCTTTCCCTTAAGGTAAGGTCTATGAAGATGAAATAAGGGATGCATTCAATCTAGTGGAATTAAACCCTTTTCTTGATCTTGACTCTCCTAAGGGTCTATTAAGAAGAGGAATTGCAAGAGGCTCGACCAATTCCTCTCCCCTTGGGATCCTTCCTCATCAAGAGAAGAGATCCACTCATGCATAGCTTCGACTAAGAATAATAATACAAGGGAGTCTTCTTCTTCGAAGTCGCCCTAGGTTCCGATCCACCATCGGTGAGACCCCTCTTGCTTAAGTACTGGTTCCCTTCACTAAAAGAAAGAACTCGTTGAGACGAGGTCCATTGTTAGGAGAACCTCGTCTCTCCCCACAAGGGTTGATGAATGTGACACAAATAGAAGGATGTTGCGGAGACAGGATTTGCACCTGTAACCTTAAGGTGTTGAGCCTGACGAGCTAACCAATTGCTCCACGTAGCGGCGGAAGATGCTTTCCGTATGAACTAATGAGCGGGCCAGGGTCTCCTTTGTCTTGGCTAGGAAGACTAGTTCATAAAGAGATGCATGTGAGACTCTTTTTGTTGATACCGATCACGGATCTATTATGAAACAATATTGATCTCTTTCTTTGAGCACATCGGCTATCATGCTGGAACTTCAAGCTATTGGGATGGGAAAGAAAGGCAAAGCGCTTCTTTGAGAACGCTTTTTCAGAGGGGAGGTCGAAGACAAGGAATCCTTTTAGAAGTGATAAGAATAGCATCTCTTACTCACTTTAGCTTCCTTTGCTAAAGTCCGAGGCCTATAACTCGTTCTGGTGAGCGGGGTTGCCTGAGAACGGCGAGAATGGGGTCAAAAACACGCCTGGGATGTGGGAGCTGAGTCGCGCCAACACTTGGAGGAATGAGATAAGCTCCCATTCACGAGGCCCAGAAGGTTTAATAGAATCAGAATGCGCGGGTGCCCTTCAGAACTACCTTGGAAAGCGCAGTCGTGAACCAATGCCCAGAACTGCCAAAACCGAGAACTCAGTCACGCGTCTGGTAACCAGTTGAGATCGGGCTACGGCCTCTTTTCCTTAAAAAAGGAAATGGAACGGAATCCTTTTCTTCCCGTCCGAGAGACTCAACTAAGGCAATCCCATGCTGTGCCACCCAAAGAAAGCGCTTTCTTTTTTCAGGCCTCCCGGCAACATTACATGCTAGTTTAGTTGGTGGAGCTGTTGTAGCGAGTCGAGTAACTTACCTTTTGACTTTGGCTTCTTCTTTCTAGCGATAGTTGCCAAATGCTCTTGTAGTTCGGTCTGCCTTGCCTTCCTTTGAAGCAGCGATATCCCGTTTTGAAGCCACTAATAACGGCTTGGCTCTTTGTTCGACCAGAATTCATATAATATATACTAGTCGGTGAAACTCCCCCCCTTTGAAGCCTACGCTTGCAACTTGACTACTAGGGGGCTCTTGCTGACGGTTGGGGTAACTCGGCTTTACGCGTTGTCTCTAAATCCTCTTTTCCGTCGCTCTCGCAGCAAAGGAGGCAGCTAACGTAGTGGTATCCGCTCTTGCCGCAACTAATTCATCTAGGGCAGCTCTCTCAGTTGGTTAGCTAGTGTCATTGGCCTTCGGCTTCTGGCTTTCGGACTAGTAGCTAAGTAGCTTTCGTTTTTAGGGGGGAGCGGAACCAGGCATAAGGAGCTTCAATCGCCATAATGACCAGAGCAAGCCAAAGCCAGGCCAACCTACGCCTTTTCCTCACCGTCACTGCCATCTCACGACTTGGATTCGAACCAATCAAGCTACTTGCCCTTTAGTAGATCGTGAGTG